TGAATTATATGTAATGATCAATAAATTAAGTTGAATTCTATATCTACACATACCAAAAACATAGAAAAATCCGAATACCAATCTAATCGATTCTATAGATATTTGGGCTAGAGTTGACAAACAAACAAAACCAGCAATATACTTTATTAGTATCGCATAGAAATCTAAATGGGGCGTGGCCAAGTGGTAAGGCAACGGGTTTTGGTCCCGCTATTCGGAGGTTCGAATCCTTCCGTCCCAGAACATATATATTCTCTGACAATATAGATTGCTTTTTTAACAATGTTCTGTTTAAAATCGAAATGTTAGCTGGAATGTGATTGTTGTTTCTGATTTTTTTCTTCGATGAATCGTTTTTTTTTTTCAAAAACTGAATCGAGATACGAAAGAATCCATATTCCCTATCTCATATTCTCTACCCCCTAAATTAGCCTAATTAGATTCAATTTTCTTTTTTGTAGATTTCTTGACTTTTCGCCAAGAGGGGGTTTTTGGTACTAATTCAATTCACTAAGTCTCTTAATTCTTAATCAATGAGGTAGGCTAAAATAGAAAAAAAGGGGCAAAAACTGGACTTAATCTGGGCTTGTTTGGCTTTGTGCCCAGACAGCTCGCATTTCGTAAAAATAAAAAAGACTAGGACATCCCCTTCTTTTGATTTATGCTGCATCAGTCCCATAGAATGGGGTAGATAGGAGTTAATCAGTGATGGGAAGGCGTTCATTTCAATATCTATAAACAGTGACAATTGCTCAGTCTATTTGATCGAATTGATAGATACGAAACCCTCCCCATTCTTTGGATTTTATCAATCAGATGAAAAAAAAAAAGACTTATCTTTTTTCCTAAGATGATCAAAAGTTATTTTTAACTATCAAATTTTCTTGGAATAATGATGTCGAGAGGGGAACTTTCGAAATTGATTCGAAATTTCGAAAGAGAAATAGTTTAAATCATTCCTTAGAAGCTGAATCTTTCTCTCCTATTAAGTCACGTGAAGATGCAGAATCAAAAAGAATTCGTTTATTCGTCTTATTTTATTTATATAAATAAATTATTTATTATATATATTTATTAATTAATATTATAATGTTAGACAATTTAATATTAGCGATGGGGTCTTACTAAGACTTCTTCAGAAAAATATTTATCCACCTATATCTATAGTATTATTTATATCTATAGACTATAGATATAGAAGATATAGAAAATACTTTAGATTATGGTGTTTATACATCAGCCCAACCAATGACTATTCATGATTCCATAATTGAATCAATTCCATACCGGTTCTTAGAGGAATGTTATGGTAAAACTTCGTTTGAAACGATGTGGTAGAAAGCAACGTGCGACTTGAAGGACACGATCCGTTGTGGATTTGTACATCCACCATTTTTTGTAGGAATGAAGGTGCTCTTAGCTCGACATCATGGGTTCTGTTTCACTAGAACCCCTCGTTTTTTGTTGTCTTGGAATGTAAATAGTCCATGATGGAGCTCGAGTAGAAAGTATTAATTTATTTCTCGGGGCAAGGGTCTAGGGTTAATGCCAATCAATAAAAAAATTGAAACAACTTCGTAAATATATCTTAGGTATGGAAATCGAAAGAATCCAATTCGAGCAAGTTTAAAATGAAAAAATTTATTGGAATTGATCAAACTTTTTCGATCCAAAGTGTTTCACGAGGGAATCCATCATCTTGTAGGATTCTTTCATAAAAATCGCAAAAAGGGTATGTTGCTGCCATTTTGAAAGGATTAAAAAGCACCGAAGTAATGTCTAAACCCAATGATTTAAAATAAAACAAAGATAAAGGATCCCAGAACAAGGAAACACCTTTTTAATTGTCTTAATAACTGGATCAGACTGAAGAATCCGATTTTAAACGAGACAAACAAAAAAGGAGGAAAGACCGCTCAATAAATGAAAGTGCCGAAAGATTTTCCTTTGAACTGTTTGAAAGTTATCCAACTTGAGTTATGAGAGTATGAATGGTTTCTTTTTCATTTTAAGGAAGAACGAAGAAAAAAAGACTTAGATCTTTAATTGCTTTGATCATTTTATGGATCCAGTTGTCATTTCTTAGATAGAATTCCATACAGAGACAAAACTTCGAATCAATCATTTTTCTCGAGCCGTATGAGGAGAAAGCTTCCTATACGTTTCTAGGGGGGGTGTTGTTCATCTACATCTATCCCAATGAGCCGTCTATCGAATCGTTGCAATTGATGTTCGATCCCGAAGAGAAGGAAAAGATCTTCAGAAAGTGGGTTTTTATGATCCGATAAAGAATCAAACTTATTTAAATGTTCCTGCTATTTTATATTTCCTTGAAAAAGGGGCTCAACCTACAGAAACTGTTCAGGATATTTTAAAGAAGGCAGAGGTTTTTAAGGAACTTCGTCTTAATCAACCGAAATTCAATTAAGGAAATAAATTAAGGAAATACAAAAAAGGGGGTAGTGATTTGTATATAACTTTGTATGACTTTTCTCTTCTA